CGATAAACCCTATAGGTTGACGCCACAAATTCCACCCCCAAAAACCATATTTTGACTGCGCTTCAACTATATCAACTGTACTTGAACTGTTAGATAATTATAGTCGACGATAACATTACTGTTCACAACGCTATTACAGAACCGTACATGAGATTTTCACCTCATACGGCTCCTCAAAGGTCACAAATAAATCTAAGACCCGTTTGCTATTATTTATCTTGAATTTTTTATCTTGATATGTTTGTAGGATAGAATCCAAATCTATCGCAAGGTCCCCAATTAGACAATGGAATTCTGTCTGCTATATATTATTTTTTATTATAAAGTGCTTCTGAATTGATCTTATCTTTTAAAAATTTTAAATTTTTTGTTGAGTAATAACTTAACCTTTAAATAAAAAGTTTTTTGTAGAAATCTCAATAAATATTTCAACCTAGCATTTTTGATTACAAAAAAATGATACATTGCATTAGTTCACGAAACATTACAAGAATTCTATCTCTCTAAAAAAGATCTTTTTTTGTAGTGCAATTTAATTCTTTCGAGTTTATTTTTTTGTTCCTATTCTCCTTTCTCATAAAAAGGTACTTAAACAAAGCAAAGTAAAGGATTACTTCGTTCTTGATAGTTATTTCTTTAATCGGTGGATAGGAACATACTCCGGATCGGAATCGTGGGGAGTACTACTTCATCATTTCTACCAACATAAAGCCCCAATTATAATCCCTTTTATGCTATGCAGTATGCACATAAAAATCCTGTTGAATAACTTACATAATCTCTATTACGAATCCTTTGTGTACCTTGGTGTTCCTAACTATCCACTCTTTTTGGTCAAAAGGACCCTGCTCATTAGGGTAATACATGTATGTTAATAACTAGTAAAATCCCTAGATAGTTGCTCCTTTTGAACCCGCTTCAAGTCATGATGACTAATCACTCAATCTTGGGGTAAATAGTATATAACGCTTATGTTTACTTTCACTTAACTCTTGTACATAGGAAATGAGACTGAATCCTTTTACTGCAAAGTAATAAGCTGTTTTTTTCACTCATATAACTATCTGGTTTAGTTCATCAACCCGAATGATGAATAAAAATATAGATTCAACTCATGAAATTTCCTTCCTAGAAGTAAAAGAAATAGAGTAAATTTTATGTCTCAACGAATCACACGTAGAGATATTGATAACACACATAGAGTTAATGGTATTTCATAACTAATTGATTGAGCAGCAGCCCGTAAACCACCTAAAAAAGAATATTTATTATTTGATCCATAACCTGACATAAGAAGGCCCACGGGAGCAATACTTGAAATGGCAATCCATAAAAAAACACCAATACTTACATCGGCTAGAACAAGGCGATATCCAAAAGGAATTACTAAAAAACTTAGTAGAATTGATGTGACTGCTATGGATGGTCCGATACTGAATAAACGAGTATCTCCTCTTGATGGAAGAAGATTCTCTTTGAAAAGTAATTTTGTACCATCTGCTAAAGCTTGAAGAACTCCCAAAGGCCCGGCGTATTCAGGGCCAATACGTTGTTGTATCCCCGCGGATATTTCTCTTTCTAACCAAACAATTACTAGTACACCTATTGTGATTCCTAATACAGGAGTAAAAATAGGGACAAGCATCCATATGATCTCATATACCTCTTTTAAGGATTCCAATCTAAAAAAAGAATTGATAGCTTGTACTTCTGTTGTATCTATTTCTATTATCATTTTAACGATCAACTTCTCCCATAATGATATCTATGCTACCTAGTATTGTCATAATATCAGCCAATTTCATTCTTTTAACTAATTGAGGAAGGATTTGCAAATTAATAAAACCCGGTGGTCGTATTTTCCATCTCCAAGGAAAAACACCCTTATCTCCTATCAGAAAAATTCCCAATTCTCCTTTTGGGGCTTCGACTCTCACATAAAGTTCTTGCTTTGACAATTCAAAAGTAGGAGAAGGTTTTTTACTGATAAATCGATAGTCAAAATCATTCCATTCGGGATCCCATACTTTATCAAAGCGCCGGATTTCTAAATTCTCATACGGCCCCCCCGTAATTCCTTCTAAAGCCTGTTGAATAATTTTTATTGATTCTGTCATTTCACTGATTCGTACTAAATAACGAGCTAATGAATCCCCTTCCTTTTGCCATTGAACTCCCCAATCAAATTCATCGTAAGACTCATAATGATCAACCTTCCGAAGATCCCATTGTATTCCGGAAGCTCGTAGCATTGGTCCCGATAAACCCCAATTTATTGCCTCCTCTCCGGCAATAATGCCTACTCCCTCAACTCGCTCTAAAAAAATAGGATTCCGTGTAATAAGCCTTTGATATTCAGTAACTCTTGTTAAAAAATAATCACAAAAATCCAAACATTTATCTATCCAGCCATGAGGTAAATCAGCAGCGACTCCTCCAATACGAAAATAATTATGCATCATTCGCATACCGGTAGCAGCTTCGAATAGGTCATATATCAATTCTCTTTCTCGAAAAATATAGAAGAAGGGGGTCTGTGCGCCAATATCTGCCATAAAAGGGCCAAGCCATAACAAATGCGAAGCTATACGACTTAACTCTAACATAATGACTCTGATATAGCTGGCCCTTTTAGGCACTTGAATATTGCCTAACTGCTCTGGGGCATTTACAGTTATTGCTTCGGTGAACATAGTAGCTAAATAATCCCAACGTGTTACATAAGGTAAATATTGTATAATTGTTCGGTTTTCCGCAATTTTTTCCATCCCTCTATGTAAATAACCCAATATTGGTTCACAGTCAATAACATCTTCACCATCTAGAGTAACAATGAGTCGAAGAACACCGTGCATTGATGGGTGCTGAGGACCCATATTGACTATCATAAGGTCATTTCGTGTAGCTGGTGCAGTCATAGGTTTTTTCCCGATTCATTCTTCCATGAATTGCTGAAAGCGAAAAGAGGTTCATCAAAATTTAAGCGAAAATTCAAAATGACTATTCAAATTAATGATTTTTTGTTTCTCGAATCTCCAACCGGCCGATTAATTCTTTATAACGTACTCTATTTTTTTTTGACAAATAGGCGAGGAGCCGTTGACGTTTTCCTAGAATTTTACGCAGACCTCTCTGAGATAAATAGTCTTTTTTGTGCAATTCCAAATGTGAAGTAAGTCTCCGTATCCTATTGGTGAAACTCACTACTTGAAATTCAACAGACCCTTTGTTGTCTTCGTTTTCCTCTTTCAAAATAATTGCACTGAATGGATTTTTTATCATAAAAAAGCTCCTTCTACCCTTTAATTTACATATAAATATATTTTATTTTATCGATCAGTAATAATAATATTAGTCATTTTAATGTATTAATTCATATACATAAGAATTTGAATTTATTTATGGATTTCCAATTTCATTTTGAATTTGAGTTGGACAGGGATAAAAAAGGAGATGGTCCGTTTTTACACTCACAACCTCAAATAATTTAGACCTAAAATTCGGAATATTCCGTAGATTCGTTTATTTTATAGATTTTATCCAAACAAATTGATACGTCATTTATTTTGTATTAATTAAATAAAAATAGACTGGGACGTAAGACAGAGCATATGTGCATCTGTTTGCTTTTATATATGGTACAGAATAGATAGGAAAAATGTACCATCAACCTATTTTTAATTGTGGATATATTCTTAACATACTAAAACGGCTTCCATTATTGGTATTAAACCAATATCTATTCATACAAGCTAAGTCTTCTAATCGATAATTAGGCCAAAGAAATAACTTTAATTTAATTAATTCTTTTTTATCGCTATCAAAATGTTTTTTTTGATCCAAAAAAGGATTCCTTCTTTTTATGTTCTTCTTGTTACAAAATACTGGATTTTTCTCCACACTATTTAGATTCTTTGAGTTAAAAGAAATTAGAATTCTCAATTCTCTACGACGTCTAGACGATAAAATCTTTTCAGGAACGATAAAATCATAATGTTTTTTCTCTCCCTTTCGAATTATTATTTGATATCTTGGGATAGATTCATGCAATTTTTTTTTATTGATATATCTTTGTTCTCGATATTTTTGAGGAGTTTGGTATTTACTCTTATGAACCAACGATATACCTACGGTTTGATATATAATAAAGTATCCGTCTTTTTTTACAGACAAACGGATGGGATCGATAAAAAATATCCCCTTTTTATTCAATTCTATAGGAGTCAATTTTTTTCGAATCACCATTATATCCAGATTTAATTCTTTCCTTTGAATAGAAGATATAGTAGTATCTCTTGGATTTTTCAGTCCAAGCAAGTAACAATATATCTTGATATTATTGATCATTCTTTCAGTTAACTTCGGAATTAAACCATCGTCTATTATCCATTGAAAAAGCAAATAGTGTTTCCGTAAGAAAACCATTTCTGGTCTCATCTTATTCCGGATCTTATATTGTTTTTTCATTTTATCTTGGTTTTGTGCATATGATCTAAGGCCTCTTCGGCCTGCGGGTTCTTTTTCTTCTTGATTTCGATTCATTAATTCAGAATATCTTTTTTCATTCGATGGTCTAAAAAAATTCCATTTTTTATTTTCATTGGTGTTTTTCTTTTTATTTAAATTTAAAAGAAGTAATTCGCTTGGTATAATCCATGGTTTTGTTTTGTATACATTATAAAGTGGCACAAATTCTGGGAAGACCGTAAGTTTCAGATTTGTCGATATTGGGTTTAGGATTTCTTCATTCATTTCCATCCAATCAAAAAAAAGTTTCTTGCCATTGATTGGATTTCTTTCTAAATCTTGATGAATCGTCAGATAAAAAATATCGTTTTTATCTATTTTATCAATTTTTTGGTAATTCTTACTTCCAAGCTTAGTATTTATATTACTGTTATAATCCATTTTGGTCCAGGTCTCAATATCTATTTTTTGTCTTATAAAAAAATTGAGAATTGTCCAATCAAAATATTTTCTATCTGGATTTTTTTGCATATACATAATATCACCCTTTTCTAGATAATGATTGATATGAATTTCCTCCAGGTTTTCAAAAAAATTTTGTTTATTATTGTTGTAATTAAAAGTAATTTTTTGGTTGTTTTTTAATTCTGATGGTGATCCATAAATAATATATGAGGACTTCTTTATTTCAGAATTAATAGATTTATATGATAAAAGATCATATATATAGTATTTTGTAAAATTATCTTTTTGGTTTGGTAATGGATATACTTTAAAATCCTTTTGTTTTTTGTGATAAAGTAATCGGTCTTTTTCATACGAATTCCATTTTGTTAAATCTTTATTTTGAGTCATACCACCTTCATTTATTGTAGTTCGCCATTTTTTTGGTATTAATCCAGACCATCTAATCTGAGATAAATTGTATTGATAATGACCTCTTAACCAGCTTTTCCATTGATTCGTTTCAGAACTTGAAAGTTTAGTATGTCTTAATTCGGAATGAAATATTCCTTGTGTTAAAAAAGAATTTTTTATTGCAGTCTTAAGAAAAAAAGGAGTTCCATGATACTCAAAAATAGATCTTAACTTATACAAATTAATAACTTGGGTTTGTGATAATTTGTAAAATACATATGCTTGTGATAAGGAGGATAAGTCAAAAAAAAGACGTGAATTCCTCTTACTATTTTTAATAGTGTAAAGTGCACTTTTTAGAGTCGAAATAAAATTAATTTCTTTTTTTTTTTTTTTTTTTTCTTGGTTTGTTTTATTATTGTAAATGTATTTATCAAAACAAAAATTTTTTGATTCAAGAAGGAGTTGTGTAGGAATTCTGCCAATATGAATGATACATAGAAAGATATCGATGTATATTCTTTTAATGAAAATTTTTATAAACAAATATAATTTATAGATTAATCGAGTGCTTCTTTTTTTTATTTTTAAGATTTTAAAAAAATTTTTTGGTGATTTTTCTTTTCCATTAAAACTTGTTTTGTTAGGACTACTTCTTTTCTTGGCGTTACTGTTTTTTTCTTTCATAAGACTCTTTGTTTTCTTTCTTATTGTGCTTGTTCTATCAGTCAGATTTTTAATTTTTTTATCTCTCAGTGAATAATTTGTATTATCTGTAAATTTAATTTTTCTAAACGAGTCGTGAATTATCTGATTCCTAATTATAGAATCTTTTTTTTTGTTAGTTTCGCCGGATTCATACACCTTTCTCAATATAAATAATCGAGTTGGATGTACTTTTAAGAGTTCCTTTTTTATTTTTTTTATAAACACAAATAAAACGTTTTTGATAACCACCCCTTTTGGTTCTTTTGAATCTTGTAGAAAATATTTTGTTCTTTCTTTTAAAACTCTTAGAACTTTAAAATTATTGTTTTTCGTTTTTTGAATTTTTTTTTTAAGTTCTTTAAAAATAGGCTTAAAAAAGGAAGGTTTTGGGGGGACAGAACCAAAGGGAAGGGTAGTTTGTGCTCCCCAAGCCGTTAAAAAATAAGATTTTTGTTGTTCTTTCTTTAGATCTTTATAAGAAGAAAAAGAGGGCTTCAATTTGGATCTGTGCCAAGGTTTCAAATAGAAAGGAAATACTATTTTTATCTGAATACCATCTTTAAACCAATTTCTGGGAAGTTCGAGTTCTGATACTTGAACACCATTATAGGTACATATAATATGCTTTTCTCTATTCCACTCATCAAAGTCCTCAGCCCATTCGGGGGGTTGAGATAATAAAATACGCCCAATATTTTTAACTATTATCAATGAAGGTAATAAAATATATTTTCTAAAAATCGATTGAATTATTAAAATTAAACTTCTTGTTGCTTGTGGATATGGAACGAAATCCCAGGCTTCCGCGGTTTTTATCCACGTTTTTTCTTTTATTTTGTTTTCTTGTTCTTCCTTTTGCCTTTTTTTTTGTTCCTCTGTATAATCTTTAAATTCTGATCCTTTACCCATCCAATTTCTAAAAAAAAAATTCATCCGTTCAGGGATATTAAAAGAGAAAAAGGGGTATTTTTTTATTCTGTCCAAAAAAAGAGGGGAATGCGCATTTGCTTGAAACAATTTATAAATAACAGTTTTACGCCTTTGAACACGCATAGAACCTTTGATGAATTCTCGACGAAAATCTGATTCTTCCGAATAGTCTCTAATAGACACCCAATTTTTGACACTTGCTTTTCGACTACGTTTAGTAGGCCTATAAATTATTACACGATCCCTTTTTCTTGAACGTATCTGATAATCCAATGGTAGGCCTTCATGAGCTGCGCCCGACAGGAATTCCAATTCGGTAATAAGTTTGTATGACCATCTAGGGACTTTTTTACTGATTTCTTTTATTACAAATTTTTGTTTTGTTTTTTGACCATTAGGGCTAGTTAGAATTGTATTCAATAAAAATTTGTAAAATTTGGCTCTTTTTTCTGAACCAATCCTTCCTTGTTCTTTTTCTGAAAATAAAGAGAGGCCCTTCCAATTTAAATTCGATCCCGATTCTCTATCAAATTTACT